TTGTTATACGTCGAATAGATTGTGGCACCGTCCGTGGTATTTCTGTGAGTCCTGGGAATGGTATGGTGCCAGAAAGGATTTTTATCCAAACATTGATTGGTCGTGTACTAGCCGATGATATATATATGGGCACGCGCTGTATTGCCACTAGAAATCAAGACGTTGGGATTGGACTTGTAAATCGATTCATAACCTTTCGAGCACAACCAATAGCTATTCGAACCCCCTTTACTTGTAGGAGTGCATCTTGGATCTGTCGATTATGTTATGGACGGAGTCCTACTCATGGCGACCTGGTTGAATTGGGAGAAGCTGTAGGTATTATTGCAGGCCAATCGATTGGAGAACCGGGTACTCAATTAACATTAAGAACTTTTCATACCGGCGGAGTATTCACGGGGGGTACTGCGGAACATGTGCGAGCCCCTTCTAATGGAAAAATCAAATTCAAGGAGAATTTAGTTCATCCGACACGTACACGCCATGGACATCCCGCCTTTCTCTGTTCCATAAACTTGTATGTAACTATTGAAAGTGAAGATATTCGACATAATGTAAATATTCCACCCCAAAGTTTTCTTTTAGTTCAAAACGATCAATATGTAGAATCAGAACAAGTGATTGCTGAGATTCGCGCAGGAACATCTACTTTGAATTTTAAAGAGAAAGTTCGAAAACATATTTATTCTGACTCAGACGGAGAAATGCACTGGAGCACCGATGTGTATCATGCACCCGAATTTACATATGGAAATGTTCATCTATTACCAAAAACAAGTCATTTATGGATATTATTAGGAGAGCCGCGCAGATCCAGTCTAGTTTCACTTTCGATCCACAAGGATCAAGATCAAATGAGTGCGCATTCTCGTTCTGTCAAGAGAAAATCTACTTCTAACCTCTCAGGAACGAATGATCCGACGAGAGGAAAATTCTTTACTTCGCATTTTTCGGATAAAAAAGAAAATAGGATTCCTGATTATTCAAACCTTAGTCGAATTATAAGTACCGGTCGTTGTAATCTCGTAGATCCGACCATTCTCTACCAGAATTTTGATTTATTCTCAAAGAGGCGAAGAAATAGATTCATCATTCCACTCCAATCGATTCAAAAACGCGAGAACGAATTAACACCTCCCTCGGATATCTTGATTGAAATCCCCATCAATGGCGTTTTCCGTAGAAATAGTATTCTTGCTTATTTGGACGATCCTCGATACAGAAGAAAGAGTTCGGGCATTACTAAATATGGGACTCTAGAAATGCATTCAATCGTCAAAAAAGAGGATTTGATTGAGTATCGAGGAGGTAAGGAATTTAGGCCAAAATACCAAATGAAAGTAGATCGTTTTTTTTTCATTCCCGAGGAGGTGCATATATTAGCCGGATCTTCTTCCATAATGGTACAGAACAATAGTATCATTGGGGCGGATACACAAATTACTTTAAATATAAGAAGCCGGGTAGGCGGGTTGGTCCGAGTGGAGAGAAAAAAAAAAAGAATTGAACTTAAAATATTTTCTGGAGATATCCATTTTCCTGGAGAGATAGATAAGATATCCCGACATAGTGGCGTTTTGATACCACCGGGAGCAGGAAAACAAAATTACAAGGAATCCAAAAAATGGAAAAATTGGATCTATGTTCAACGGATCACACCTAGTAAGAAAAAGTATTTTGTTTTGGTTCGTCCTGTCGTCACATATGAAATAACGGACGGTATAACTTTAGGAAGACTTTTCCCCCCGGATCTGTTGCAGGAAAGGGATAATGTGAAACTTCGAGTTGTCAATTATATCCTTTATGGAAATGGTAAACCAATTCGGGGAATTTCTGATACAAATATTCAATTAGTTCGGACTTGTTTAGTATTGAATTGGGACCAAGATAAAAAAAGTTCTTCTAGTCAAGAAGCTCGTGTTTCTTTTGTTGAAATAAGGGCAAATGGTTTGATTCGACATTTCCTAAGAATCGACTTGCTGAAATCCACTATTTCATATATCGGAAAAAGGAATGACCCGCCGGGCTCAGGATTGCTCCCGGATAATGGATCTGATTGCACCAATATAAATCCGTTTTCTTCCATTTATTCCAAAGTAAGAATTCAACAACCCCTTAATCAAAATCAAAGAACTATTCATACGTTGTTGAATAGAAATAAGGGATTCCAATCGTTGATAATTTTGTCATCATCCAATTGTTTTCGAATGGGTCCATTCAACGATGTAAAATATCACAATGTGATAAAAGAATCAATTCAAATTACAAAAGATCCTGTAATTCCAATTAAGAATTCGCCGGGGCCTTTAGGAACAGCCTTTCTAATTGCGAATGTTTATTCATTTTACCATTTAATAACTCATAATCAGATCTTGGTAAATAACTATTTCCAATTTGACAATTTAAAAGAGACTTTTCAAGTAATTAAATTTAAATATTATTTAATCGATGAAAATGAAAAAATTTATAACCTCCGTCCGTGCAGTAACATTATTTTCAA